AGTTCCAGAAGATGTTAATCGTAAATAAGAAGATTGTTTACGAAAAAAAACGAATAAAAATTCACATTCAAATATATAAGAATTGTATAGGAACCAAAATAGTCTTTTATTTTCTTTTGAAAAAACACAAATAGATTTTTTATGAGTAATGAGAAGACTATTCCAATTATGATATTCGTGAAGAAAGAATCGCAATGAATGCAAAAAAGGAACATCTTGAATCCAGCATTGAAGAATTTGAACCAAGATTTCCATGTGGATGGGATGAGGTATTAGTATATCTGAGACATAATTTAAATGCGATAATTTGTCCTCTAAAAAGGGAAAAATTGAATGAATTGATCGTAAATTATGATATTTTGGTATTTCTTTTTTTTCTCCGAAAAAAGATACTAATAGCAGCGAGAACGGAATTTCTACAATAATTGCAAAACTTTCTGATATCATTTGAGAATAAAAATGAGAATAAAAAAAATTGTTATGCCCAACGAACCTCTTTTGGTTAGAATCATTAACCGAAGAAATCAAAAAATTCTGTTGATAGATTCGAGTAATTAGGCGTTTTACAAGTGCTAAACTAGATTTATTGTCATAACCAAAAACTTCGACAGGTTCGTAAAAAATCGAACCATTTAAACCATGATCATGAGCAAGTGCATAAATATACTCCTGAAAGAGTAGCGGATATAGGAAGTGTTGTTGCCGAGATTTCTCCTTTTCTAAATATCCTTGTAATTCTTCCATTGACTTACATTTCTACTTTAACCAGAAACAGTAGGCATTTCTTGGTTATCAAATTATACATAGTGCAATATGGTCAGAACAGAGTATGTATTATGTATGGAAAAAAATATATACCCCGGAAACAGGTAGTCCAATCAACAGATATTTTTCCTCCCCTCTTCTATCCAATGGGTTTATCTTCGTTATAATTCCCAGAGGTTCAAAAATCTTTTATTTTTGCAACCCGATCGCTCTTTTGACTTTGGAACAAATTCTTTTTGTCAGTATACTGTTTCTTCTACACATTCGTTTCCAATCCATAATAGAGAATAGTTAGGATTTTTAAAAAAAACAAAAAAAAGAATCAAAGGACCACTCACAGGAGAACCCTTCCCCGCATCAGGCACTAATTTTTTTTTAACGTCTAATTAGATCGGGTAATTATTCAAATTAAGATAAGAATAGAAGCTCGTTGCTTTTTTTTTTTTACCAGAATTGGAGCCGTGGGGCTCTATCCATTTATTCACTAGACCCAACTGTAAATGTGAATTTCTTTTGTCTTCCTCCAAAAATAAAAAAAAAATGGGAATAATCCGGTAGGAATCAACTCAAAATTCTACTAAAAATAATAAGAATATAAGAAGAAATTCCATTTTCTTCTTATTATTACGACAGGCTATTTTTTCCATCCATTACCTTTCAGGATCAGTCGCGGTCTTATAGACTCTACCAATAGTCTGGACGAATTCGTTGCTTCATCCAAATGTGTAAAAGATCATAGTCGCACTTAAAAGCCGAATACTCTACCGTTGAGTTAGCAACCCAGACAAATATGATATGTAGATACGATCGAAATAAAAAAAATCAATTGAATTGCATTGCACTGTACAACTACGTCAAACCATTGAACTAACAAGAAATATAAAGGAAAAATTTGAGGATCAATTAGAAACACCAAAATAACAAAATGAGCAGATCGGATTAAAAAACAACGGATTTCCAATAGAAATATCAAAATTTATACAGACTACCCCTTTTCGAAAAATTTTTGATTTTCGTTAAGAAAATACATCTTGTATTGTATAACAGTAAATCCAGCAAACCCATCATTTGACTGAAGTAAAGGAAAAACCAACAGGGGTCGGAATAAATGGATCCATTTATCTACGATCGAATTATATTTGTTCGATACACCATTGTCAATATGAGTGGAATGTTGAGAGAACAAATTCAATTAATTAGTAAGTAAATCAAATAAGGATTTGTGTTGGATTGGCACAACATAAATAAGAAATTTAGATGAAAAAAAAGTACAGAAAAATGTCGGGTTTATTCAATCAATAGAGGTACAATAAGCAAGGTTCGTCCTTTGTTTGTTGGTGGATTTCCACAACAACAATAAAAATAAATAAAAAAGTATGAATAGAACAAGAAAAAAGCAAATTTTGGGTAAATAATTACCCAAAATAGATACTAGTTACCTTTCTTTTTTTTGTTGTTTATTTCTTTACAAAGCTCTTTCTTTAAATAATTCTGCCTTCCTTAAAATATAATGAACAGTTCCTGTAGGTTGAGCACCTTTTTCAAGGAAATAACGAATAACGGGAACGTTTAAATAAGTTTGATTCTGTATCGGATCGTAAAAACCTACTTTTCGAAGATCTCTTCCTTCTCTTCGGGATCGAACATCAATTGCAACGATTCGATAGATCGCTCATTGGGATAGATGTAGATAAATAATACCCCCCCTAGAAACGTATAGGAGGTTTTCTCCTCATACGGCTCGAGAAAAAAACGATTTAAATTCGAATATTTCTGTATATAATAGCAAATAGACCCATAAAATCATGGACTATGATTTTAGTCGTTTTTTGTTCTTACTTACAGAAAAAAAAAAAAAGAAATATCATTCATACTCATAACTCAAGTTGGGTAATTCGGAAAAAGTTCGAAGGTTAAAGTAAATCCTTAGACATTTCTTGAGTCGTCTCTAACCTTTTTTGTTTGTCTCGTCTCGAATACTCCTCATTCTAGTAAAATTATTGAGACAATTGAAAATAGTGTTTCCTTGTTCCGGAATCCTTGCTCTTTGCTTTGTAAAATCATTGGGTTTAGACATTACTTCGGTGATCCTTATTCCTTTTCAAAATGGCAGCAACATACCTTTTGTTTTTTGTTATTTCTTTCTATAGAAAGATAATACGAATGATTGATTCCCTTGTAATATAATACACTTTTAATTTGAATCGAAAAAGTTTTCCTAATTCCAACAAATTTGTTTGACTTTTTTTTTTATTTCATTTTTCATTTCAAACTTGTTCGGATTTTAACCCTTCGATTTCTATATTGAAGATATACTTACAAAGTTGGTCTAACTTATTTATTGTTACTAACCCTAGATTCTTCCTCCCGATAAATGAATCAATACTTTTTGCTCGAGCTCCATCGTGTACTATTCCTATTTACCAACCCAACACAAATTAGGTTCCTAGCAAGAACAAACTATGTCGATTCAAGAGCATCTTCATTCCTATAGAAAATGGTGGATGTAAGAATCCACAACGAATCATGTCCTTCAAGTCGCGCGTTGCTTTCTACCACATCGTTTCAAACGAAGTTTTACCATAACATTTCTCTAATTAAATTTCGAACCGGTATGGAATTGATTCAAGATGGAATCATGAATAGTCATTGGCTCAACGGTATATAAATACCTTTTATGTATCTATGGATAGATAAATAGTTATCCGGAAAAGTCTTAGAAAGGATTTAAGTTATTTCGCCCCATATTCTATCATATGAATGAAACATATTTCTCAAAAAGACGAATAAACGAATTTACTTAAGTCTTATTTACATCTTCAACAGATTGTTCGGGATGGTGAATCATGAAAAAGATCCCATTTTTCTCGAACAAAAAAATTCTAAACTTCAAAAGAACAGTCTTTAATAGAAATAGATTTCCAATCTAATCCCGGATGGATTGAAAATTCCGAAACAAAATCAGTTATTAACCAAATATAAACTATTTCAATGACTCGAAAAGGCCAGAGGTTTCTCTATAATATAGATTTTTCACACGTCTTCGAGTACCAAGGGTTCATAAAAATGAAGATTAAAATCCTTTTTTGTTTTCATGAGTATGGAATAGAAAGGGTCTCGTGTAAGGTAAGATTAAAGTCATTATTTTTTCTTTCAATTCTTTCTTTCATCTGAAAGAGAAAATCAGAATCAAGAATAAGAAGAATCTAATCTTTTCGTATCCATCATATACAACGAACAATTCTTACCGGAGGTAATCATGGATATTTAAAGAATCACAGACCCTTATTGACTTAACCAAAGGACCACTGTTACTGAACAATACAATAATATATATATATATTATATAATATATATAATTATATAATATTAATATAGATATAGGACTTGTTTTTTTTTTTATTATCTTGTTATATTATTTTGATATTATTATTTGTTATTTTTATATTATACAGTATACAGACAGATTTTGTTTTACTTCAGGTTCCAAAATCTTTTCGCCAATTCCATAGAATATATAAATTTTCATCCATCCAATCGTTACATTACATTGATATTCATTTGAATAAGATATAAGATAAAATGCAAAAAAATGGGATCCAGATCCATTCGTTTTTCTTATTTTTTTTTCTTAGAAGTTTTAAGACGAACCATGAAATGAAATTAATACCAAAAACTACGTAATCTTTAGTCTCCACATAAAATAAAGTGTGGAATTGGGATACACTATTTATTTTTCTTTAGGCCCCCTTGAGAATGGAATAGAAAAAGGGCCTTTTTCCATTTCGATTCAGAATGCATCATGTTAGAATTCCCATTTCACGGATATGGAACACAAAGCTTCCATAAGTAACTAACTTCAATATGAATATGAGTAGTACAAGCATACTCTGAATGGGAATGCTCCCCCAATTCTTTTTTGAATTGGGAATTAAAAGAAATATCTTTATTTCTACCCGTGCACTCGATCGCGTTTGTGAGAAACCAAACGAAAGAAAAGATATAATTCGTAGAATTCTTCCTAGAATTCAGAGCAGAGGGTTGGATCACATTATATCCAAAAAGTTGTTAAAGAGAAGAATCTTTCGTTTCTGATGAAGACGATCTGGGACGGAAGGATTCGAACCTCCGAGTGACGGGACCAAAACCCGCAGCCTTACCGCTTGGCCACGCCCCATTTAGGTTTATATTCGACACTAATAAAGACTAATATTGGTATTGGTCATTCGTCAATCCCAACCCAAATACATATGAAATACATTGTTGCTAGGATTTAACACATGTAAATATAGAATAAAAAAATTATTGATCATTACATAAAATTCAATTAAGATATTGTATGAAACTATAATTCCTTGTATTCTCATTTGAGAATGAAAGGAAAGATTTTGGATTTGGGAGAGTTCGAAGAAAAGGAAGGATTTTTTGACCCGCCTTTTCATTTTTCCCTCATAAAAAAAAACTCAACCAAAATCAAATTTTCTAATCTACAAGAATGAAATGTTTGTTATGCTTAATATCTTTAGTTTAATCTGTATCTGTCTTAATTCTACCCTTTATTCGAGTAGTTTTTTCTTCGCCAAACTGCCCGAGGCTTATGCCTTTTTCAATCCCATCGTAGATGTTATGCCTGTCATACCTGTACTATTTTTTCTCTTAGCCTTTGTTTGGCAAGCCGCTGTAAGTTTTCGATAAAATCTTTACTACTCTGCAAAATTCATGATTTATCCAAAAAAATTCTAAAAATTGATAAGATCAGATAAGTTTTACATTATGAACCCTCGATTCAAAAACGGAAATTCTTGTATATTGAATTGAATGACCGCGGTGATAAATTTTGATCAACTTATTTCCTCGTTCTGACCTTCCAGTAAACAAGGACTTTCTAAGGACCCCACAATACCCAACAATGGATATGGCCAAAAATTTTTGGTAATGAAGGAATCAGAATCTTTCTTTTCTTGTATTCAAAATAAATTCGTGAAAATTCTTTTTTTTTTCAAGAAAAGACTTCATTTTTGGGGGCGTTATGTCAAAATAGTGTATGTGATAAAAAATGGGCAATCTATTTCCTTTTTCAAAAAAAAAAATCTTGGAGATTGTGTAATGCTTACTCTCAAACTCTTCGTTTACACAGTAGTGATATTTTTTGTTTCTCTGTTCATCTTCGGATTCTTATCTAACGATCCGGGCCGTAATCCTGGACGTGAGGAATAAAAAAAAAAAAAAAAGATTTTGAGTTTTTCTTTATTTTCTTTTTATGTATTCTATACATTTACCTATGATGAAAAAACCAAGGGATCGGAATTTTTTCAAATTCGAAAGTCTGAAGTGATCAGAGAGAGCGGAGAGAGAGGGATTCGAACCCTCGGTACAAATAACTCGTACAACGGATTAGCAATCTGCCGCTTTAGTCCACTCAGCCATCTCTCCCAATTCAAAATTGAAAATTTTTTTATGTGACGCGACACGTGAAGTAAAAAAGATTGAAAAAAAAAACTGTTTTCTTTCTTTATTACTTTATTATAAGAATTATAAGGATAAAATAACGATAATAATAATAAAAATATAATATATATTATTATTATATTTTATTATATTTTATATTTAAATTTAATATATTAAAATATTAAATATATTCAAATTAAAAATGGATAAGGTTTATCTACGAATTTGATCAGCAATTCAATTTAGATAATGATTTGAAACGGATGCCTTATCTCCAATAGAATAGATATAGAAAGAATACCTTACTTCAACTTCACTTCTTGGATTTTGTAAGAAAGGTTCATCCCCCCGGCCTGGTTAAGTACTGGCCGGGCCATTACATTACTTCTTTTGTTCTGATGAATCATTTCATAGATCAAACAATTTAATTATTTTTGATTTGATATCAAATCAAAAATACTTGTTATTGAAGCAACAGCAAAGACAGTTTCCATCTCCATTCCTATGATAGAAGCGTCATTTCTTAGTATTATTAAGACTATAAGAACTATAGAATATGAATATTTTTTCACATTTTCAATATTTTTAGTTTTAAAATATTTTTGTTATTAGTATTTTTTTTTCTCAATTTACTTAGTTACTTAAGTGGAAAAGGACACATACATATATTGATATTAAATAATATCAAAAAGGAAACACACATATGTTATAACATATATAACATAACTCATTTACTTGTTCAAGGGACAAGTTTTATTTAAAAATTTGAGATCCAATAAATCCGAACTTAAATTCATAAAATCCGACAGTTAAAAGGGAAGTTAAAAACGAAAAAGGAAATGCAGAATTCGTCATTTTTATGGTTCAGCTTCAATAATTCCTTCGATTCGGGAGTGTCAGTAATGACTTCCAGCAAACGATAAAGTATAACTTTTCACTTTATTATATTATGTTATGTATGATTTTGTTATTTAAATTAAATAAGCTGCTTTCTATTCTTCGCCTATTTTTTCAAGTACCCCCAGTGAGACGAAGTGTCAACGCTAGAATTTTCATGAGTCTGATGCTAGCTTAATTGTCTCTCATTCTTTTGTTCGACAAAAGGTCCATTCATATATAATAATGAATATGAAGCGGGTATAGTTTAGTGGTAAAAGTGTGATTCGTTCGATTAATAACTTAAATAGTTAAGGGGTCCTTCGGTTTTTTCATATTCCGGTCCCCCAAAACTTTATTTCTTAAAAAAGGTTTAATCCTTTTTCTCTCAATAGCATATTTGAGGAAGAA